GTTAAACCCTGATCAATAAACCGATAAAATCCTTCAAATTGTATCTGATTAAATCCAGGTATTGTAGACGTTCCCCCATTTCCATCCCCGAGCATCTTTTTTGAATTTCCCATTTATCCATTTATTGAAAAAATCCCATCTGTCATTCTTCACCGAATCATATCCATAGAATTCGATCTAGCAATAATGGAATTTCTATTCTGTTTACTGAATCACATGAAATTTTATCCAACTCCATATATATGGAATGTATGAAATACGTATGAACGGAGACTAGATTCAATTGGAATTTTTTATAAGAAAGAGATACAAAGGGAAGAGAATTGAGGGAAGAGAATTTAGGGAAGAGAATTGAAAAATACCACGGGGACTTATGGAGTTTTGTAAAGACTATCAAAAAAAAAAGGCATTTCATTTTCACCATTATTATGATATTACATATTTAAATCCGATTGCATACCATAAAAAAAAGAAATGTATTCATTATTTGATCTGTTCGAGCGGATACAGATATAATAAAATAAATAGAAAGCTTATTTTTCTAACCACTTGACTTTTTCGTGTATTTGTATTTCATTGTTCAAAAAAAGATTTGCATAAAAGAGATTGATTTTTACCTATTTTGAATAGAATATCATTGAATTGAAGTGGATAAGAAAACTTGTATTTTTTTTTTTATTTATTATTAAAATGCGCAGATATATACGTCTCTTTTTCTTCTTTTATTGCGGGACAGTTCTATTCGGGACAGCACATCCTGTGCTCTATTAAAAACTCAATTTTCTCTTCAATCTATTCAATGAAAAATTGAAATACAAAAATTTCTTGAGAATTACTCCCTATGAAGTATCCTAGACAGATAAAATACCCCATTATAGAGCTATAGCTCTATAACAACGTAACGTATGTTCTGGTTCTGGGGTTTACATATACTCATCATTGCTGTTATAATTGAAATAGAGGAGGATTTATTTTTAATTGAAAAAAAAATCAATATAGATTCATTTCTAATTATTTTCTTATATTATTAGAAAAAAAAAAAGAAAAATTGAGATTCAAATTCAAAAATGATCATGAATTTACAGTCAATAGTTAATGGTTCTGATTTGTACTGGATTCAGTCTTTTGTGACTGAAAATCTATATATATTTTTTTTTTCAACTCCGAAAAAAAAAAACGAGAAAATTTGAATCTAGTTTCTATCGTTTAGGCGGCATGGCCGAGTGGTAAGGCGGGGGACTGCAAATCCTTTTTCCCCAGTTCAAATCCGGGTGTCGCCTCAACAAAAGACTCGAAATTCCCTACTCTGCTTTGCTGATATAACTCGCAAAAACAAACGTAGGAAAAGGACTCTTGATATTTTCTTTTCGTCATTCTAAGCCTCTGGCTCTGGAGGTTCCGTTCTCTATAAACTCAATTTTTTCGTATAAGATTATTAAAGTAGTGGAAGGAAATCGGTAAATCCTTATTTTCCACTACTAATCTAGTTCCACTCACTGAGTCTTGAATTAGATTGGATATCCAGAGAGGGAATCTAATTAATAGTTGTTTTGGAAAGGACGTAAGATACTTTGTATACAGACTCATGAAAGTCTCGGAATACTCAGACATTCAATCAATATTAGATTAGATGGAGAATTGCCCCTTTTTTCATTTTGCTTCCAAAAATGAAGGGCAATAAAAGAAGGAAAAAGTCTTTCTTATTCTTTCTACATGTGAGTAAGATTCCTTGGATACTTCTAAAAAAGTCCCTACACTCTTAGTTTGCTTGTGTTTACATCTTTGCCGATTCTACTAGAAATTCTATAAGAACTCATTATAAAATTATAATGATAAGTGGATTTTTTGGAGTAGTTCATCCATCAATGGTAAGCAAATCCCTCCCCCTTTTTTTTGACTCTGCACCAGTGATTTCACTATTATTAGTGAACTATAATGGAATAATTTCTTCATATTCATAGAAATAGGGGACAGAATTCACATGGATATAGTAAGTCTCGCATGGGCTGCTTTAATGGTAGTTTTTACATTTTCCCTCTCCCTCGTAGTATGGGGAAGAAGTGGACTCTAGAGGTACTACTAACTGCGTTAAGAATCAAACTCTATCAATCTGTATCAATTGCTTTAGTTTTCTAGATCGTTCGGCAATTTTTTTTTAAGTTTTTTTTTTATTTTTAATTCAAAAATTTTAAAAAATTTCTAAATTCTAGACTAGTGAATTCTAGTAGAAGAATGTATTCTATTTGTTTTATTTTAGAAATGAATTGGATTTTTGTTTTGTTTTATTGACTCATTTTAGATTTTTATATCAGGATTTCAAAAGTTAATGATTGGTGGGGTACCCCCTTTTCGAAATCCGAAGAAGTTACCATCGAATTCCTCAGTTTGGATTATCTGTATCAAACAAACAAATGAAATTGAGAAAGTATGTACATTTCATATTCTATTTAATTAATATTGACATTTATATAGATATAGGTAGATTCCTTTATATTAAGATATTTCACTTGTATCTTTATACATTACAATAACCATAATGGGTAGTATGGTAGAAAGAGATCTCTATTTCTTTCTACCATACTACCGGGCCCCTTAGGATACTACTGAGTCTAATCCATTCCTTTCATTTAAGACGAGAAATTGAAATCCTTTTTGTCATTGATAGTAAAATTTAATTCAAATTAATCATTTTGACTAACCGTTTTTACGTAAATTATAAGCAAAAAAGCAGTAGGAACGAGAATGAAGAGTGCAGTAGCAATAAATGCAAGAATATTTACTTCCATAATTTCATCTTTTCTTTTTTTTTCTTTGGAATATCTCGGGATTTAATCCCATAGAGATGAGAAATCTTTCACTTGTAAATTCAATCGGATGAATTAGATTTCTATGATATCGAATGAAATTAATATCATGAATAACAATATCTGAGCTATCAAATCGATTCATCATCGAGAATTGAATAGTATAACATAGGAAGATCTTTTATCCACACCGAATACATAATTAGATTCCTGATCCAAGCTTTCTTTTCTACAACTTATGACTTTCCTTGTACAATCATAATCATCTGATGAAGTATCATAAAAAAAGCCTTTTCCACTTCCATTGTTTACAAAAATTGTTTCTAAAGAACCTCATCAAATAAACAATAGAAATAAAATCGAGAAAAAAAAGAAAGAAGTTCAATTTAAAATTCTAATTTTTTTTAATGATCTAATTTTTTTGGAAAACAAAGAAAGGGAGTGTGAGAAAGACGAGTCCCAGTAAAAAAAAGCTAATATTCCATCAAATTCAAATTCAAATAGTGAATTTGATTACGAGTTTTTTCTTCAACATCGACTCTAATCTTTAAAAAGAGCATATTCATTAGGGAAGACCTATTTTTTCTTTATTTTTTAAATATCCTCTTTCCTTGGATTTGAAATATGTTCAATTCCTTCATAAAAGGAAAAGTATATATATGGGTACTCTTGGCAAACGTATTATACGCTATCCTATTCCATTTTCATACACGAATGAATGGAGATCAATCGAAAAAGGGGAGACCCCGTAAAGTATCTCTTTCGTGGAGTCTTGAATATGATGAATACTCTCAATAATTGTACCAATTCACATACATCTCTCTACCATCAATTGGTGCTAGTTAAAATAATGGAAATACCCCTCCCCTTTTTTTTGTTTGATGAAAAAAGAAAAAAAAAGCAAAACAAAAAAGACTATTTATTGGAAATGCAATTCCGCCATTTTGATCCCCTTGCACAGAAACAAAAAGGGGAGTTGATGTCTTTTTTTTATTGAATCCGCCGGGACTGACGGGGCTCGAACCCGCAGCTTCCGCCTTGACAGGGCGGTGCTCTGACCAATTGAACTACAATCCCATGGAAATCAAGTAGATAGCATCCATATTCCTTTTCATTTTAATCATTTAATTTTAGATTAAAATCAGTGTGTTGTAACAAAGAGAGTCACAAGTGACATATTGATATCTACATGATATCACTTTAATGAGAGCAACACGGATGGAATCCTTTCGTTATTAGGAAATTGATTGATAATCTATTTTTTACAATAAAAAAATCTTATTTTCTTTACTCTGTTCATTAAAGTTTATATTTAATGGATCCAGATTTCTATTTATATTGGGATCCTTAGCAAAATCCGAATTTTTTATGGAAACAAAAAAGTAACTAGACACAAGAAGTAAAGAAAAAATCAAAGTATAGATATACCCGCAAATTTGACTTTTTTAATTCTTACCCTTCTCTGGCATTTATGCAAAACAAAAAGGGTTATATCATGTCATGGTAGACAGCGAATTATTGGGCCGAGCTGGATTTGAACCAGCGTAGACATATTGCCAACGAATTTACAGTCCGTCCCCATTAACCGCTCGGGCATCGACCCAGGAAGAATCTATTCTAACTTTATGGATAATCCATGATCTGGATAATCCATGATCTGGATAATCCATGATCAACTTCCTTTCGTGGTACCCTACCCCCAGGGGAAGTCGAATCCCCGCTGCCTCCTTGAAAGAGAGATGTCCTGAACCACTAGACGATGGGGGCATACTTGCTCAACCGCCATCATACTATGATCATAGTATGATCAGTTTTTGAAAATTGTCAATATAATGAAATGGTATGACTAGCTTCAAAGGCTTTTTCTATCTGTTAAGATAACATATAATTTTTTGATTTGACATTTGTATTCATATTCTAATCACAATTCTATAAAAAAATAGAAAAATAGTCTAGTACAGAATCTTTTCAAGAAGTGATTGGTCTGACATAAAAAAACATAAAAGAGAGTTAAGTTTCTTTTTTTTTTTTCACTTTCCTTCATTGATTGCCTCATTGTTAAGAAATAGAAATAGGTGTATCCCTATCTAACACTAATCCAAGAAATTAAGACAGAATCCATCTTCAAATCAGGGAAGAAAGATGGATTGATAAGTTATCGAAATTTTTTTTTATTGTTGTTCAGGGGACAGTCCG